AACGTTTCACAGTTTAACGAATCTTCCACTTATTTGATGGGATGGTTAAGAGATTATCTATGGTTAAACTCTTCACAACTTATCAATGGATATAACCCGTTTGGTATGAATAGTTTATCAGTCTGGGCATGGATGTTTTTATTTGGGCATCTTGTTTGGGCTACTGGATTTATGTTCTTAATTTCCTGGCGCGGTTATTGGCAGGAATTGATTGAAACTTTAGCATGGGCTCATGAACGCACACCTTTGGCAAATTTGATTCGATGGAAAGATAAACCAGTAGCTCTTTCAATTGTGCAAGCAAGGTTGGTTGGATTAGCTCACTTTTCTGTAGGTTATATATTCACTTATGCGGCTTTCTTGATTGCCTCCACATCGGGCAAATTCGGTTAATTATTTATGTATTCTATCCGCAAAAATATATTTTTTTAATAAAAAATAAGGTATGCACTCTTATATTTATTTCTACATCTAGGATCCGATTTGTATCATTATCATTGATAATAAGAGGAACTGAAGCATTATGGCAAAGAAAAGTTTGATTTATAGGGAGAAGAAGAGGCAAAAATTGGAACAAAAATATCATTTGATTCGTCGATCCTCAAAAAAGGAAATAAGTCAGATTCCGTCGCTAAGTGAGAAATGGAAAATTCATGGAAAATTACAATCCCCACCGCGTAATAGTGCACCTACACGTCTTCATAGACGTTGCTTTTCGACCGGAAGACCGAGAGCTAACTATCGAGACTTTGGACTATCTGGACACATCCTTCGGGAAATGGTTCAGGCATGTTTGTTGCCAGGGGCAACAAGATCAAGCTGGTAAGGATTTGAGTATCCCTTAATTTTTCTAATTTTTTCTATAATCGATGAGGCCCCTTTACCATTCTGTCTAAATAGGCTATTCTATTTGTACAGATATGGAATAGGGGCGCATTCAATTCTTCTTTGTTTATTAGAGTTTAGTCCGAGTTTTTTTGTTTCATCGCGGGGTAGAGCAGTTTGGTAGCTCGCAAGGCTCATAACCTTGAGGTCACGGGTTCAAATCCTGTCTCCGCAACATTTTTTTTTCAACAAATGTAAGTTTTATTCTATTAACTAGTCATTAATTAATACTTGTCTTTTGGGACGCGAGGAAAAAATTACTCTATTTCCAGGTTACAGGTCAACTATACCGAATCTTTTCTCTTTTTCAATCCATTTATATTTGGGCGGATAGCGGGAATCGAACCCGCGTCTTCTCCTTGGCAAAGAGAAATTTTACCATTCGACTATATCCGCATTTTTTTGCCTTCTTGATAAGAAATTTATGGATAATATTTGTTCAAAGCTAGACGAGATACACTCTTTGGTTTGGGGTCATTTCATAAAATTCTACCAACAAATAAATTCAATTAACAATTCGATTAATATATAATATATATATATATTATATTAATAATATATTTATTCTATATATTGATATTGAATTTTATATTAAAAAATATATTATTCTCTCATTTCCATAAAATATTATTTTCTATATTTATATTAGATATCAATTTTTGATTAGTTTTTTTATTTAGTTATTTATTACTATGTTCATATTTATTAAATTTATATTTATTAATTTTTTATTCAAGTTACAGAAGTTCGACCCCCCCTCTAATTTTTTGTTTTATTTATTTGCATTTTATGGACTTATATTGAATTTGAATGTGTAATTCATGGAATGGGAGGGGTCATCTCATTTTTGGATCTGCAACGAATGAATTCAAGAGATAAGAGAATTAAGGATACCCACCAAGAAGACTAATCCAATCCATAAAGATGTACCAGAAAAAACAACATTTTTGTTACTCGACCAACCATCAGGAGACGCAAATACAACGGGTACACTAATCAGTAAGATTGATGAAGTAATAATTAATGCAAAAACAGCCAATTGGAAAGCAATAGTCATGTTTTTAATCCTCCAAGCTATTAACAAAAGAATATACACCATTTAATCCTCTTACCCACTAAAAAAATTTTTAATAAATAAAGGGATTTTATCGTGAATCCGTTGATTCAAGATGACTTATTTCCAACTTCTTTTTACCACTTTTATTCTATTCGGACATGACGTTAAAGGTTCTTTTTGACTTCACAAACGGGTATACTGGATCGTGTATCTCATTTTTTTATATAGACAGATTGATAGACCTAGACCTATAAAGAAAGTCACACTCCATATCTTTCTCTACATAGTGATCGTATTAACTCATAGGGCTATGTTCGATTTGTCGAAAAAAAAATAAAATATAAATTATCTTTCGGAGAGATGGCCGAGTGGTTGATGGCTCCGGTCTTGAAAACCGGTATAGTTCATAAAAATAACTATCGAGGGTTCGAATCCCTCTCTCTCCTTTTGTTGGATGAATATATTTTTTTCTTTATTGGCTTTTTTTACTTCTTAGCATAATAAAAAAAGGAGAATGGCTCGGCTGGATAGTATAGCCGAGCCAGAAAAAATTAGATT